TATAAAATAATAAAAATCTCAAAATATTTAATTCTATTTTTTTCTTATTTCTTATTAATATTAATTTAATAAAATTAATAAAAAAATAAAGTAAAAGCGGGTAGCGGGAATCGAACCCGCATCGTTAGCTTGGAAGGCTAGGGGTTATAGTCGACGTTGATTCATCATTTTTAACGTCTCTAATTCAAAACTGAACGTGAAACTTTGGTTTCATTCGGCTCCTTTATGGAAGATGTATAAATTCCTATATTAAGACATGAACGAAAAAAAAAAATTCCACCCATAACATCTATGTCAGCTTTTCTGTCTGAATGTATTCAGAACAACCCGCTTTCTAGACGATCCCTATAGAAAAGAGGGGGATTATATTATAACAACCTTTCTAGTTACTTCGTTCTCTATTTCTATGTGAGAGAATCCTTAGGAAAAGCATTTTGTTTCTACCGAGCTAAAACAATTTGTCGATGTCTCTAGTAAACCAAAGTCATTGTTTAATAGCCATTTTGCTTCAATTTCCGTAATACAAATTCCAAATTAAAGATTTAGTTACGATTAGAAAGCCACTTTCTATCTTTATCCATGGATCCTTTACTCATACTTATTCAATTAGAAGTATTGATCTAATTAAAAAAAAAAATTATGTTTCGTAATCTCATAATCCAATTTTTCAATTTTTAATTGATTCTTGGATACAAATCACGAGAATGTATATTCTTCCTCGAATTTTTCATTGAGAGGTAAAGGATTAAATCCTTTTAAGAAATAAAGTTTTTGGTCGGAATGAAATATTAATCAAACCGAAAGACCCCTTAACTATATAAAGGGTTATAGAACGAATCACACTTTTACCACTAAACTATACCCGCTACAATCCGATTATTGTATATAAATGAACCTTTTGTCGAACAAGAAAATGGGTCGTAATAAAAAGTTAAAAGAGTAAAAAGAAAGGATAGGATCATAAAATAATCATGAAAATTAGAGCGTTTACGTGTTGTATCAGAGAACCCAATGAGATTCGGAAAAGAGAATTCATTAAATTTCAATAACTAAAACTAAATAACAAGTGTTTTTTTGCCGGAGGTTTTTGACCTAGACGTCTCGACAAAACTACTTAAGCCATAACATACATGAAAATGTATTGTGCAAGAATCCACAGCTCCCTTTTTGTTATTTATTTACTTTAACTAAAATAAATTTACTTTAACTAAAATAAAAGGAATAAAGAAAATAAAGAATAAATATAAAAAATTAAGATAAGAAACGACACTTTGATTCGATATCATTTGATTCTATATCATAGAAATCAAAAGAGTTTTTATTTTTCCAATCGTAATAACAAGCAAGTATTTTAGTTTTCAAATAAAAAAAAATTATTTATGATTCGTTGGAACAATAAATGGCGGGCCCGGCCTGGTCAGTACTTAGCCGGGCCGTGGAACTAAAAAGCACTCTCGGATGAAAAAAAATATTATATATTATGAAGGGCTCTTTCAATCCTTATTTTTTATAATGTAACATAGTATTATCCTTTTTCAATTGGGAGGAGAGATGGCTGAGTGGACTAAAGCGTCGGATTGCTAATCCGTTGTACGAGTTTTTCGTACCGAGGGTTCGAATCCCTCTCTTTCCGTTTTTGTTGATGACTTGGTATTTTCTTTCGAATTTTTCGCGAGCTCTTTTTTTTTTTTTTATAGTTAAAAATGTGTAATAGATAAAATCCTACTAAGAACATTTAAAAATCAAGCAAGGAAAACAAAAACCTTATCTTTTATTCTTCACGTCCAGGATTACGTCCTGGATCATTAGACAGGAATCCGAAAATAAAGAGAGAAACAAAGAATATCACTACCGTGTAAACAAATAGTTTGAGAGTAAGCATTACATAATCTCCAAGATTTTTTTTAGTAAAAAAGAGAATAGATTCTCCGTTTTTATACCGCATACCCTACTATTTTGATTTTTTATTTTGACACCAAGAAATAAAGTGGGGTGATCCAGATTTTTCGCGGTTGTACAAGAATTTCAATATTTGAATTGAGGGTGTAAGACTTATCTGATCTTATCAATTCTTTTCTTTGAATTTTTTTTTTTTCAATAAATCATGAATTTGTCTAGACATTATTAAATTAAAGATATCATCGAAAACTTACAGCAGCTTGCCAAACAAAGGCTAAGAGAAAAAAAAACAGGGGTATTACTGGCATAACATCTACGATTGGATTTAAAAAAGCGTAGGCCTCGGGCAATTTGGCGACGAAAAAACTACTTGAATAAAGAGCAGAATTAAGACAGATACAGATCAAACTAAATATATTAAGCATAACAAACATTTTGTTCTTGAGGATAATTGTATTTTATTTATTTTGATTGAGTTATTAATAAATTGAGTTTTTTTTTTATTTTATTATTATAAATATGTTATTATTCATAGAAAAGAAAAATGAATAAAAAGAAAATAAGATAGACCAAAAAACTTTCTTTGATTTGAACTCACCCAATCAAAAATCCTTCAATTCTCAAATCAAAAGAGAATAGAATAAACCATACTTTCATACAATATCTTAATTGAATTATATGTAATGATCAATAAATTCCGTTTAATTCTACGTCTACATGTATAAAAATTCTAGTAATCTATTTTATAGATAATAGATATTTAGACTTGAGTTGACGAACAACCAGTACCAATATTAGTGTTTATTAGTGTCGACTAGAAATGGGGCGTGGCCAAGTGGTAAGGCAACGGGTTTTGGTCCCGCTATTCGGAGGTTCGAATCCTTCCGTCCCAGAACATACCTGACCCACGATCATTTTATTAATCTATAATTTTATTAATCTATAATAAAAAAGAAAATATATATCTATATCATAATCTATATCATAATAAAATATATCAAAATAAAGATTGTCTTTTCGACCAGTCTTCCGTTTAAGAGTATAATATTGTTATAGAATGTGATTCTTATTTCTTTTTTTTTTTTATTAATCATATCTTTTTCACAAATTTAATCGAGTTCAAATAACACGCATATGAAACGAAATTTTGATTTGTTAAATATTGCTGATTTTACAATATGAAATATGAAAAAATAACAACCTAAACCTAAATCTTCAATCTTTCCTTACATTAGTCTTTTTTTTTTATTAATCATTGATGGTTTAATCCAATATGGATTTATCTTTCTCTTAATGATGATAAAAAGCGAATGGTACTTACTGTAAAACCTTATGCAAATAATGATATAGGGTAGGAAACTATTCAATCAATTAAATCTTTTTAATGATTTCTTATGAGTTCTTGGTACTCTAAGAAGTGTGAAATTGTTGAATTTATCCTATCACGTTACTTGAAGATAGATATTCAAAATAACTTGTTTATTCGTGTTTATTTATTCATGTTATGTTAGTTATAATTAAAAAAAAATTATAAACAATGGGGTTAAATTGAATTATAAACAATGGGGTTAAATTGATTGAATTCTTGTTGAGACTTCGTCATACATTATCCATTCTTCATATAGAAGAAAAAAGTATAGATTATTATGTACCGACCGAACCGATGATTATTCACGATTCCATAATTGAATCAATTACATACTGGTTCCAAACTGAAGGAATGTTATGGTAAAACTTCGTTTAAAACGATGTGGCAGAAAGCAACGTGCGACTTGAAGGACATGATCAGCTGTGGATTCTTACATCCACCACTTTTTTATATTATATAGGAACGAAAGTGCTCTTGGCTCGACATTATTTGTTCTGTTCCACTGGAACTCTCATTTTTGAGAGTGTTGCCATGTAAATAGTACACGATGGAGCTCGAGTAGAACGTATTGATTAATTTCTCAAGGGCAAGAATCTAAGGTTAGTATCGATCAATAAATTGGAACAACTTCGTAAGTATATTTTAGATATATAAATCTAAAGGATCCAATTCGATAAAATTTAAAAGTTAATTTTGTTGGAATTGGTAAAACTCTTTTGATCAAATCAAAAGTAAAGTGTATTACGTAGGAATCAACCATTCATACGATTCTTTGATAGAAAGAAATCACAAAAAATGGTATGTTGCTGCCGTTTTGAAACGATTTAAAGATCACCGAAGTAATGTCTAAACCCAATGATTCAAGGCAAAGATAAAGATCCTGGAACAAGGAAATACCGTTTTCAATTGTCTCAACAACCAGATCATATTTAAGAATCAAAATAGATTCTAAAGGAGACAGACAAAAAGGGTTAGAGACCACTCAATAAATTTAATACCTAAAAGGTTTCTTTTGAGTTATTTGAGAGTTATTCAACTTGAGTTATGAGGATACAAATAATTTTTTTTTGGGGGGGGGGGGAAGACTAAGAAAAAGTATTTAAACTAAAATCAATAATATAATGAATTTGATGATTTTATGGATCTATTTGATATTATGATTCTATACATAGACATAATTTAGAATTTTCTCGAGCCGTACGAGGATAAAACTTCTTATACGTTTCTAGGGGGGGGGGAGTATTGTTCATCTATCCCAATGAGCCATTTATCGAATCGTTGCAATTGATGTTCGATCCCGACGAGAGGGAAGAGATCTTCGTAAAGTGGGTTTTTATGACCCGATAAAGAATCAAATCTATTTAAATGTTCCTGCTATTCTATATTTCCTTGAAAAAGGTGCTCAACCTACAGGAACTGTTCATGATATTTCAAAAAGGGCGGGGGTTTTTACGGAACTTCGCCCTAATCAACAAATAAAATTCAATTAATGAAAATAAAAAAATGTGGATGATTTGTATATAGCCTTGTATAACCTTTTTGTTTCTTTGCTATTTCCTCTTTTGTTCTATTTATCTCATACTCAATTTATTATTGTTACTATAAAAGAGTGTCTTTTAGAACGACAAAAATCGATTTATATTTTATTGATATAAATTTTATTGATATATATAAAATAGATAGAAAAAGATTAAGTGAATAAATAAATGAAGTAATCGGGTCTATAAATATA